TCCTATTTATTCATTATCTATGTTACGCCAGATGTTCTATGGATATAAGCTATTTAATGCCCCAAATTCTTATTTTTTTGATTCGGGGCCGCGAGAATTATTTGTTTCTCTTTCTATCTTTTTACCAGTAATAGGGATTGGTATTTACCCGGATTTCGTTCTTTCATTATCAGTTGACAAGGTCGAAACTATTCTATCTAATTTTTTTGATAAATAGTTTACTTAAGATAATAAAAAATGAATTGTAAACCGAATTATTCCGAACCCTTTGAATCACTACAATCTGGATTCAAAGGGTTCTCGTCAGCTTACACGAAGTTTTCTTATATATAGTCCTACACCTAACTGTATTAGTCACGCCCTTTCTGCAATTCAATTAGAGGTTAAATGAACCATAACTATGTAACCCTATTCCTAATAGATTAACCCCAAAATAGCATATCCAAATTATTAGAAACCCCATAGAAGCCACAATTGCCGAATTTTCACCTTGTAAATTTTCCTTTGTTCGCGTATGTAAATAAATCGCAAATATGGTCCAAGTAATAAATGCCCAAGTTTCTTTTGGGTCCCAATTCCAATATGATCCCCATGCCTCATTAGCCCATACTGCTCCCGAAAGAATACCTATGGTTAAAAAGATAAAACCTAGACTAATAACACGATAACCCCAATCATCCAATTGTTGAATCAATCGATACTTGTAATAATTCCTATGAGAAAGAAATGAAGTATTTTTTACAATATTGTTTATTTTATTTGTGTATTTGGTCTCATTAAAGTAAACTAACTCATTTAATTTTAATAAATGGTTGCTTTTATGAAGAATACTTATGTCTTTTCGAAATGTAATGACTAAAAGAGCTATTGATAATAATGATCCACATAAAAGAGCTGCATAGCCCAATACCATCATGCTTACATGCATCATCAACCATTGGGATTGTAAAGCAGGTACTAATATTGCGGATTGATGCATTTCAGTTAAAAGACCCGAAGTAGCAAAGCCTTGGGTAAAAATAGCACTTGGCGCGGTTATTGCGCTTAAATTATTTTTATGTTTTTGAAAATACGGAAGCATATTAATACTGGATAAACTCCACGAAAGAAAAATTAATGATTCATATAAATCACTTAATGGAAAATGTCGCGAATAAATCCACCGCGTGATTAATAATCCGGTTATACAGAAAAAGCTCGCTATCATGCCCTTTTCGGATGAATCATCTAGTCCTCCGATTTCATCCACTAATAAGGTTATAAAATATAGTGTAATTAAAATTGAAATAATAGAAAAGGATATATGAGTTAATATATGTTCGAAAGTCGAAAAAATCATATTATATATATTTTTTTAAGGAGGGAGTACCTTAATTATAATTACGGAATGCAGGGAGTTTAATTTCTGGAATTACTTAATAGGACTTAGTCTATCGCTTTTATTTTAGAAGTTTTAGAAGATAGATCCCATGCCGCCACTCGGACTCGAACCGAGATGCTCTAGCACTGCTTCCTAAGAGCAGCGTGTCTACCGATTTCACCATAGCGGCTTGCTCAAAATTATAATAACCTATTCATACTCAATCGTCGAGATTGAAGTAGTCAATTCATATTTAGGAACGATTAAAATTTAAAATTTAGGAATACAACGTCATTTAAATATGTGTTCACTAATAGAGTATATTTATCTGATTTTAGAATGTCAGTTATATTTAACTTAATAAAATAATAAGCTTACGCATAGTTTATCCTCTGTGGGAATAAGACTTTTTTGTTCTATCCCTAGAACTATCTAGGATCTAGGATCTAGGGATAGAACAAAAAAGTCATTCAGTTCTTATTCCGATTATTCCAATGTTTGATTATTTATTTGTCGGCACAAAAAAACTTTTTGAATTCCCGGTCGAAAGAGATTTCGATAATGAAAAAGCTTTTAACGCTGCCCAATATCCTTTCTTTTTCCAAGAATTTTTACGAATCCGCTTTTTTGACATAGAAGTACGTTTTTTTGGAACTGCCATTCAAAAATCAAGAGATTACTCATTGTTATAGTTGGATGTGAAAGACATCTATCTAGTATTAATAGAATATTTAATATTCAATAAAAACGAATCTTTATTTACTATTGATTATCCATCTAGTTCTTTATTTAGATAATACTACTTTGCTATAAAAAAGGCGAAAAAAGATTATATGTCATTAATTTTTTTTTACATTTATATTACATATAATTAATAAATTATAACTTTCCGGACAAAAAAAACGAATTCATACTATACTAATGGATTTCTTTATATCCTCATAGTAAAAGCTCTATAGCTATAGTATCCAACGTACTATAGAAATAAAATTGGTTAAAGTTAAAAAAGCTTTTTTTTTCTGGATCTCCCGAAATAGCTTTAAATATAGAACCATATTACTTAAAAAATAATAAATAACTATTCACTTTGCACTAGTAAGGGTGATATCATTTAATCAATTGTAACTTCTTGATTTGAACGATTTGGTAAAGAATAAGACTACTTAAGAAGATTAAATTTTGGTCTTGCATCTCTAATCTATATATATATATTTTTCCTTTTTTTTTTTGCGAAAGAGAGAAGATCCGGTGAATCGGAAAGAATTAATTTAAAATGAAAAAGGTTTTTCTTATGGAACATACATATCCATATGCATGGATCATACCTTTCGTTCCACTTACAGTTCCTGTCTTAATCGGAGTCGGGCTTCTCTTTTTTCCGACGGCAACAAAAAATCTTCGTCGCGTGTGGGCTTTTCCTAGTGTTTTATTATTAAGTATAGTTATGATTTGTTCTGCAGATCTGGCTATTCAGCAAATAAATAGCAATTTCATATATCAATATGTATGGTCTTGGACTATTAATAATGATTTTTCTTTAGAGTTCGGCCACTTGATCGACCCACTTACTTCTATTATGTTAATATTAATTACTACTGTTGGAATTCTGGTTTTGATTTATAGTGATAATTATATGTCTCATGATCAAGGATATTTAAGATTTTTTGCTTATATGAGTTTTTTCAATACTTCCATGCTGGGATTAGTTACGAGTTCAAATTTGATACAAATTTATATTTTTTGGGAATTAGTTGGAATGTGCTCATATCTATTAATAGGTTTTTGGTTCACACGACCTATTGCTGCAAATGCTTGTCAAAAAGCTTTTGTAACTAATCGTATAGGAGATTTTGGTTTATTTTTAGGAATCTTAGGTCTTTATTGGATAACAGGTAGTTTTGAATTTCAGGATTTGTTCGAAATATTCAATAACTTAAGTTATAATAATGATAATGCGTTTACTTTTTTAGTTTATAATTTATGCGTTTTTCTAGTATTTTCCGGTGCAATTGCTAAATCGGCACAATTCCCCCTTCATGTATGGTTACCTGATGCCATGGAAGGGCCTACCCCTATTTCGGCTCTGATTCATGCTGCTACGATGGTAGCAGCGGGCATTTTTCTTGTCGCTCGTCTTCTTCCTCTTTTCATAGGAATACCCTACATAATGAATTTTATATCTTTAATAAGTATAATAACAGTACTATTAGGAGCTACTTTGGCTCTTGCTCAAAAAGATATTAAGAGAAGTTTAGCCTATTCTACAATGTCTCAATTGGGTTATATGATGTTAGCTTTAGGTATGGGGTCATATCGAGCTGCTTTATTTCATTTGATTACTCATGCTTACTCTAAAGCATTATTGTTTTTAGGATCTGGATCAATTATTCATTCAATGGAAGCTATTGTTGGATATTCTCCAGATAAAAGTCAGAATATGGTTCTTATGGGCGGTTTAACAAAACATGTCCCAATTACAAAAACAGCTTTTTTATTAGGTACACTTTCTCTTTGTGGTATTCCCCCACTTGCTTGTTTTTGGTCCAAAGATGAAATTCTTAATGATACTTGGTTGTATTCACCACTTTTCGGAATAATAGCTTGTTCCACAGCCGGGTTAACTGCATTTTATATGTTTCGAATTTATTTACTTACTTTTGAAGGGCATTTAAATACTAATTTTCAAAATTACAGTGGAAAACAAATGGGAATGAGTCCGTTTTATTCAGTATCTCTATGGGGAAAAGAAGGCTTAAAAAAAAAATATATATATATAAGTTTATTAACTTTATTAATAATGAATAATAATGAGAAGGCTTCTTTTTTTTCTAAGACGGCATACCAAAACCAAATTTATAATATGGTAAAAACCATCAACCAACCCTTAATTATTCATTTAAAAACTTGTAAAAAAAAAAGTTTTTTATATCCCCATGAATCAGATAATACTATGTTATTCTCTTTGCTTGTATTGGTTCTATTTACCTTGTTCGTGGGATCCCTGGCACTTCCTTTGAATCAAGAAGGAATGGGTTTGGATATATTATCAAAATGGTTAACTCCGTCTATAAATCTTTTACATAAAAATTTGACTGATTCGGTGGATTGGTATGAATTTTTTTCAAATGCTATTTTTTCAGTCAGTCTAGCATGTTTTGGAATACTTATAGCATCTCTTTTATATAAGCCCCTTTATTCATCTTTACAAAATTTTAATTTAAAAAATGCATTTTTAAAAAAGGGTCAGACGCGCTTTTGGGGAGACAAACTAATAAATATAATATATAGTTGGTCATATAATCGTGGTTACATAGATGCTTTTTATGCAACATCTTTTACTAAGGGTCTAAGAGGATTAGCTGAATTAACTCATTTTTTTGATAGACGAGTAATTGATGGAATTACGAATGGCGTTGGTATTACGAGTTTCTTTGTAGGAGAGGGCATAAAATATGTAGGAGGAGGGCGTATCTCTTATTATCTTTTCTTCTATTTATCTTTTGTCTCAATATTTCTTTATCTTATTTATCTTTTGTATTTGTATCAATAGTGATTTTCCATTGTATTTGTGTACAAAGTCATTTTTCTTTGTATCATTTCCAAAAAAGTTGACAAACTGGATGGATACGTAAAAGATATT